TAAGAATTTCATTCTCACTCAAATCCGCAGACCACCCCCCCTACCAATAAAGCCAGGAAGTTTCACAACCTGAGAACCGTGATAATCGATCCTCAAATGAGAGTAGAGGTTTTTCATTCCCTTTCCGAAAAACTAAGACTACATTCGAGTAGGCATGCCAAGAGCAGTTTCCAGTTATTGACCCTGAACAAAAACATGAACCCGTAAAAAAGGGTAAGCGTTTCCTATCGAATGATTCCATTTTTGATGACGAAGGGGGCTTACCCTCAACAACTCAGTTGAGACACTGAATACCTCTCTGGCTTGAACGTCTGCCACTTGCTCTTGAATGAATCCACCTTACACTATAACACTACTGGATCTCGATCTAAGAGAAAACACTTTCTTTTTGAAGTGGAAGAAAGGATTGTGTGAGAGATTGGCTTGGGATAAAGATCCTATGCTTGTCAAATTTCTCTTATGTGAGCACTCTTCGTAAAGAGAGGCATTTGCAGATTGAGGGATAGAGCTCTTGGAAAGCAGTCGTATCCATCTAAGATAAGAAAGCATTTTGACTCCCTTCCGGCGGAAAGCCCTTTCCAGATGGAGTAGTGCATCTCTCTCTTGAAAGCCCGCTCTAACGATAGGGTCGTAGTGAATTGAGCTCTTTAGAAAGGTACGAGTGGAAGACTTTCCACGTAAGAGCTACATAAAAGGAGCGAGAAAGAGAGAGCGTAATACTTGTCTTTACGCGAGCAAGGAGAGGTTAAGCCCTTGAACCAGTTTAGTTTGATAGAACCAGGTGAAAGCGCTAACTTCACTTCCGTTTTTCGGACTGGTTAAATAAATATATCAAAAAGCTTTGTTCTTTTAGAAAGAGGGAAAGCTAGTGGTTCGCGATCTACCAGTGTACTGTATGGTTCCTTAAACTTTTAGCCCAGTTGTCAATCTTATCTTTTTGCGCTAGCAATGAGTAGGAGGGGCCCTCGCCACTAGGAAGAGTCAGTCTGTAAGACCTATAGGGCAATTAGCGACAGTTTTTTTATCTTACTAAAAAAAAACCACAGGTCAAAACTTAAGACTGACTATAATGATCTTTTCTTCAGAAGATTCAAGATATCAGAAGTGAGAATGTGGCATTTTCCTTATGTCAGGCTGATTTGGTTGGGCGAATCCACCGACTCCTTCATCTGGCTGAGGAGGCGGATTATCGATAGGGGGCTAGCTTGCTTCCACTGGCGGCGGGATTCTAGGTATACCTGATCTCGTCAGAGAGATGGCGGGTTCATACCGTTGTTTTCGGGGAAATGGGTGGACGTGGTGGCCGAATTCCATATCAGCTGTGGTGGTTTGCACAGCGATTTGAGTCCTCCATTTTTCTTCTCGTCGGTTGAAGTATTCTACTACAACGAAGAAGGGGGTTAAAAGCATTGAAATCAAAGATTTTGATAATTCATAAAAGGAGGTTTGAGTTCTTCAAGAAGTAAGAGCAAGAACCAGGGCCAAGTCGCAGCAATCACTCTGTGGAAAGTAAGGGATGGATATGAAACGGCATAAGAAGATTTTGCAGATTAAGAAGTTTCCGTTTCCAAGCAAAATTTCTTTCACTTTCATGATGATCATCAAGAAGAGAACTGCAATCCCATTCTGTTTTGGTGTCTTCCTAACAGTGCGGTGTCTCACTCTTCCTTCTTGCAGAACTCATCCAATTCACCTGAGCAATATTCAAAACATTATCAATCCTGAAACGCTTCATTTTCTTTCCAATCTGCTTTTCAATAAGCGTCTTCCATTGCTTTCAGGTGAAAAAGTCACTCTTGTTGCCGGCTTTCTGTAGGTCAGGGGTCGCCCTTTGCCTTGTACCAGTAATGTGCTTTCTTCGAAGCCAGTCGTGCCTAAGGTAAGGGGAACGATTTTCTCTTTGCCGTTAAGCCGGCGGCTAGGCTGGTTGTTTAATACGCGACATAGGATAAAGAAAGAGGAGTTTTTGAGCTAAAGGGAGGCCGGTTATCTTATTCGCAAGGAAGTGAGAATCAAAAGAGAATGAAATGGCTAAAGCCCATTCCAGGAATCAGAACTGGAACAAGAAACCAAACCCGATCCCCATGCTTACCCAATAACTCGGTTTATTTGACTTAGGCACTGACGGCGGTAGCCCCGCGCCGAGCTGACAGACCAATAAGAACAAAGGTGCCGCCCTAAAGTAAAGGGAATTTAGGGCTCTCAGTTCCAAAAGTATTCTACAACTTGGCTGGCCGAAGACCAAGCCCGAACAAGACCCCAGTCGTCATACCAGCATCCGATCCTCCAATTCCCAATTCCCCAAGCCTCGAGGGAACAGACCTATGAAAGCCTTTCGCTAGGGACTGACTAATAGCTTCACTTGCGATTCTCCCTGTTCTATTGCCCAGTTGCCGATCCACTTATAACAAGTGTGCCATGGTTAGATGTTCCTACGATCATCTCCTCGCCTTATAGAACACGCATCCCTTGGATCGCCTTATGTTGCTGCCTTTCATTGGCTCCAGATAAGTCGAACATATAAGATCTTTCGCTTTCGTTAGCAAACTAACCTGTGCTAGCAAGAAGAAAAAAGAAGGAATGGCGGGATGCTAAAGAGATGGCTATGGCTATGAGACTAGTGCAATCAGGTAATCGACCAAGTAATCCACATACATGATAAAAGAGCATTCCTGCCCTAGTGTACTTATCCCCTGGCATAAAAGATAAAAATGACAAGGTATTTTGAAATCCACAGTAAGGATTGCCGCTTAGTCCAAGAGCAAACAAGGGGCGACTTTGAATGTATAGAATGCACCTTAGCAGGAGACCGGCAATATACCATATCAGAGGTTGTGGGCTACCCTGAAAGGAGTAGCTACCCAGTGCGATAGCTTGCTTTTACTAATACTGGACCAACTTCTTTACTCTCCGTGATCGACATCGAAAGAATAAGGTCTTTAGTTCTTTAATTGAAGGTGTCGCTACTGAAGCCCGATAGATCTCGTTCTAAACGAAAGGACTTGACCCGCAGAGTGTGAGGGGTTCTCGGGGGGAAGTATTGGCAGTTGATATCCTTGTTAGCACGTCCGGTCTTCGACACACGGATCTGTTTATAGAGTTTCTTCCTTTCTTAGCCTGCTTAGGGCTGCCTTAGGGGGGGGATCTATTACTTGATACTTGAAAGTCTAGCTGCTCCCTTACCTATAAGGGTTGTAAGCATTCCAGTCTCCCTTGTTCGGAAAGATGTTCACTCGTTAACTTCCTAGCTGCATCACCTCTTGTTATACGCGAAGAAAGCTCTTTGCCCGACGCACTGAGCTTGGAAAGACTGAATGCCTTGATTCTTCCTCTTCTCCTCTCCTGGAACTAGAATGGAATGACTTGCGTATAGAAAGAAAGTGTCAGTCAACGTAAGGTTTTCAGCTTCAGGCAATCCCTGCGGGGCTTCCTGGGTAAGGGACGAGACGACGTCTTAGAACTTCTTCTAGCTTCTCATCGTTAGAGGGTCTACTTTCTAACTGTCAAATTGGATGGTCCATTAGAACTACTAACCAGGGTGGAGATCCATTCAAGGCGATTCCCTATCCCTATCTGTCTCAAGACCTGGAAGGGAAACTACTGCACAGTCTCGAAAACATAGCAACAATATACTCAGTCTTACATTCGTGGAATGAATAAGGGCAGATACCTTCGGATCCTAACACCAATTAGTGGCAGTCAATCGGACATTCGGATTACAAGGTTGATTCTCAAGCTGGGGCAGTGAGGTGGCGGAACTGTTAAAGCATTGGTTTTTGGTATCTGCATTCAAAGATTCCCTTTCTGGAGAGAGGTCTTTCAACCACAAGGCATAAGGACGATACAATAGGAACTAACACCCGACAGTGAGAGAGCAGCTCTTAAATAAAGTATATTGCTACTGCTGCAGCTGGGCATTCTAAAAGAAATCCTTTTCCCCATTCTTCAAAGAGAGTCTTTCGAAGGTCTGGTCTCGAAGTTGTAGCGTGAAGGTCGTCTGGGAATGAGGTTTCGCGACAAGAGTACAACTTCTATCCTGCTTCCCGGCTGGCCTATCTTTTCTTTCTTTTTGCCATGTTCAATTGGAGCACACCTTTCGCTAGGAAGGGATCAGTTACGAGTACGAAATGCTTTTCACATACAAGTCGGATAGCGCGGCAGTTACACTCCTCCGCCTGGCATTCCAGTTCAAATACTAGTGAGGTTTTTATCCCTCATGTCATGCGTGAAAATAGTAAGGACCTTGCCTACGCCAATCTAAAAGACCAACTCGTGGTCGTTAAGAAAGCGAAGGGGCCCTCCTTCGTTGAGAGGACGATGAAAGAACTCTTTCAAAGGTGGGAGCTCCAGTTTAACACACACATTCAGTTAAAGAAGGCAACCTTGGCTCTAATAAGCCTCCTCCGCTACAGATACAGGAGAATGCGGCTAGTTGGAAGTGCGTTTTCTTGCTTTGGAAAGAAAGTCATTCAGGAAGAACTCCTAAGTCAGCTAGGCTAAGGCCGGTAAAGAGCTTCTTTCGCTCCTACCCTTAAAGGCGAGGCTGTAACATCGCTTTCAGACAGAAAACCCTTTCAGAAAAAGACCGAAGTAGGGTTGCACCCTAAATTCTATGATTTGAAACCCCATCTGAGGAGCTTTCTTTGTCATAATCTTTAGCCGGGTATTTCCGTTCTGGAACAGCCAGTCAGTGATCCCACCTCTAAAGGGTTAGGCGAGCAGCCTTTTTTCCCTTATTATTGAGAGCACTAGCTCAGCAGCAAGAAAGAAAGCTCCAAAACCAGTAAGGACAGGACGGAAAGGAGAAAAGAACAGCTATCACTTCATAAACTCAGGTTTACCAATGCCCTCCCCTCCCATAGTGATAGGGACTTCGGCAACCCTTTCATCAAGAGCTGGAGGGTCCGTACCCATTAATTGGTGTTTGGAGACATAGATCCTTGTTCCCCCTATCGACTGATTCTAAGGTTCGGAAAAGGACGCTTTTGACATCAACTTTT